AGAAAGAAAATCCCTTGGATGGGATGTATAGAAAATAGATTCTATTCTATATAGTAAGATTTTGAATGTGTTGCAAAATAACAAACATTCTAATTGAATTCATGGATCGTTTTTCAGTCATTCATTGAATGATAAATTACTACAAGTGACGGAGATACACGATTTAAATAACGGAAGATCCAATATTTAAAAATTGTATCGAGAATGACTGGAAAAGTGGAAACAAGGCCGGATATGATTTGATCATTATGAGCAAATCCAAAATCTTTGTAAACAGAGCCAATCATTAGTTCCCAACCATGGGGTGAGTGGAATCCTATACATAAATCGGTTAATAAAAGAATTGAAAAAGCTTTTATTGTATCGCTTAAGTTATATAGGAATTCTTGAACCCACGAATTAAGAATACTAAGTTCTTCATTACTTAGAATAGAATACCCACTTAGAATAACGAAACAGATTATATTTGTCGAGAAGTGTAAAATCGTATGGATACGATCCTCATTGTGCGTCTTGATCAATTGGATCGTTTCCTTGTGAATTCCGGTACGAAACTTTTGTAGGTGTGTTTCCGGGTATTCCTTTATCATTTCGTCCAAGCGAACGAGTTCCTCTAATTCTATGAATTTTTCTAGAATACTTTTTTCTTGGATATCATTTAAAAAAGTTTCGTATTTACTAGTATTACACCAATTAATAACCCAAGATTCAAAACTTTTATTAAATAAAAAAGAGATCCACCAGGGCAAAAAAACTATAGATGTAAGATATAGAAGGGGAATAATTGTTTTTTTTTTCATTTTTTCGTCTGTGAATTTTTAATGAATCCACTTCATTTAGCGATTCTATATGATCTAATATTTCTTTCAAGCATAAGTTCTATTACTATTCCAAGGCTTCGAACTTATGAATCTATTCCCTTTTTTTTGTCAGTCAGTGCTTAGCCCTTAAATTTTGAAAGAATCAAAAAAAAATAGCCTAAAAAAAAATGAAGAGTACACGAATAAAAAAAAATTTATATATAGATTGTTTCTATATATTTCAATTGCTCAAATTCGAAGCAATTCCCTCTTTTCTTTTCGACAAATGCACTAAAGAGCCACCTCAAATTCATATTTCAAGATGAAAGAATTCTGTTCGATCAACAAAACAAATATTTCGAAAAAAAAAAAATAGTCAACTTGCCTGTATTTTACAGGAATAATTGAGAAAGATTTCTGAAGAATATTGTGATGTGATAATAGTGGCAGAAGACAGAAAAGTTATCATTTTAAGCGGTCAGACCCGTCGTTCATCAAGGAGAACAAACAAAAGAGAAAAAGAAACGTCGATTGACAAAAGAAAGGAGAGAAAATTTACAAGATATGATCTATCCAGTATCAATTTCAAATATTGAAAATAAAAAGAGAATTTCTTTATTCTATATATATATTTTTTATTCCAAAATGCTTTGTTTTGTTCTATGAGATGGGTCTATTATTTAGATTTCTTTTTTGTTTTGTTACTGAATTTACGTACACATAAAAAAATTTGCAGATAAAAAAGTTTCGTTTTCTAATTGTTCCGTATATACGTCTTCTTTGGTTCATCAATATTAATATTGTGAAGAATTTTCAGTTCAGTTATGCTATAGAAAAAAAAGAAGACTCTTGTATTTCTTCACTCCTACTAAGAAAATGTTCATTCTTCAGCTCATTTCAAAATGCTTCAATTGGTACACGCAAAAAATAGGCCAATTCGGCTACTTTTTGCTCAATTTCTCGTGGAGTCAAATTCTCATCAGTACGAGTTAAGGGAATGGCCCCCCGGCCTCGGATTTCCATATAAAGGGTACGCCGAGCATAAATACCTTCTTTAACTTCTAGTCTAATAGACTGAATATCTTTTATACGGAATCGGAGAAAGATGCGGCGATTTTTTCCAGGAAATCCCCAGCGAAAAATACACACTATTCCTTCTTTTCTATCAAATCGATCATAACCACTACCTACATTCCACAAAATTGTGCACCACAAATAAGAACTAATAAATAGACCGGCGATCCCATAGAAAGACATCACCATCCCTTGTGGAAAAAAAATTATTTGCTGAGACGGAAATAAAGATATCAAATTTTTGCCAAGATAACTGGAAATTCCAACCAATAAGAATCCTGATGAACCTAAAAAAAGGATAAGGGCCCAGCAGAAATTACTTGTTTTTCGAGACCCCGCTATAAGTTCTATCCATATACGTTCTGATCGCCAATTCATACTAGGTCCAGTTGCTTTTTATTTGAAATGGGAAACTAGCCCAATTTGACTTTCTTTTTTTCTTTCCGAAGTAACTTTCATCAACTCGCACTATTCTGGTATGAATCTTTAGAAAGAATTCGATGAATTCCTTATATTTTTAAAATTCAAAAGGGAGCCCCCTCAACTCTATCTACACATATTCTAAATCGAAAACTAAAAACGTTGGCTTTGCATTTCTTTCAGGCCTCCGCCACAATCTCGATTTATTTTCAAATAGCTCATTTACTCATATAATATATAATATTTACGCCTGCGTAAGAACCCTTTCATTTTCATTTATGTTTGAAGGGGGCTGCCCGCATGTTATATCATATTATACTAGTATACTAAATAGATATCTGTATTATGATCCAAGTCTAAGTCTTGAAAAAAAAAGAAATGAAATTTCTCTTTATCGGATCTAATCAGGTCTAAACAATCTTGTTTTTTTGAACATGAAAAGATAAAGAAGCCATTGCAATTGCCGGAAATACTAAGCCCACTAAAGGCACAAAAATGGAGGGTAAGTTGTTGAGAATTGTCATAGAGTGTGTACCTCAGGTTAATATTTGTACCTGTTATTTATTATATATGTTTATTATTATATATATAATATATAATTTCTAATTATATTAATATTTTTAGAATTTATATAATAATAATATTAATTAATAATAATATTAATTATTATAAAATTATTATCTAATTATTAATTATTATTAGAAAGATATCTTCTAATTATTAGAATTGGTATATAATTAATTATATCTAAGTGAATATATAGGATAAATAAAAATAAAGTGCAATAAGTGAATATATATATAGAATAAAGTGTAAAGAGTGTAACAATCTTGTTTTTTTGAACACGAAAAGATAAAGAAGCTAAGCTATTGCAATTGCCGGAAGTACTAAGCTCACTAAAGGCACAAAAATGGAGGGTAAGCTGTTACGAATTGCCATAGTAAGAATTTTCATAGAATGTGTACCTCATTTTTAATTCATTTTAATTAATTAACTAATTAAATTAACTATTAATTTAAGGCTCCGCTTTATTTATGATTCAAAGGAAAGAAATCGTGAAGCTGAAGTAACTCATTCAAAACACCTTTTAAAGGATTGCGTGGTACGATTGGATCGAATAAACCCTTATGGAATAAAAACTCAGCCGATTGTGAACCTTCAGGTACTGTCTTATTCAATGTTTGTTCAATTACTCTTTTACCTGCAAATGCAATATAGGCGTTAGGTTCAGCAATAATGATATCCCCCAACATACCAAAACTGGCTGTCACCCCACCAGTCGTAGGAGATGTAAGGATTGATACATAAAATAACTTTTTATTGAATTGATAATCATATAAAGCAGAAGATATTTTAGCCATTTGCATCAAGCTCAAACTTCCTTCTTGCATGCGTGCTCCTCCGGAAGCGCACACTAAAATAAGAGGTAAAAATTGATTGGTAGCATACTCGATCAAACGGGTGATTTTTTCCCCTACTACGGATCCCATACTACCCCCCATAAACTGAAAATCCATAACCCCAATTGCTACGGGAATGCCGTTTAGTTGACCTGTGCCTGTTTGAACAGCCTCGGTTAATCCTGTCTTTTTTTGATAAGAATCAATACGATCTTTATAAGGTTCTTCTTCTGAATGAAATTCAATGGGATCCAGAGATACCATGTCTTCATCCATAGGATCCCAAGTGCCTAGGTCAATCGAAAGTTCAATTCTATCTGAACTACTCATTTTCAAATGATATCCACATTGTTCACAAATATTCATTCTTGACTTCAAAAATTTTTTATAATTTAATCCATAACAATTTTCGCATTGAACCCACAAATGCTTGTATTTTTGCGTTCTCTCGAGATCATTAGATCTTTCTTTTCTAGTTAAATCACTACCATTCGTGCTAGTTCTTAGACTGGAATTCCCACTTTCACTACTATTTCCACTTTCACCACAAATGTAACTAGAAATGTAACTCTCACTGTAATTGTTACTACTACCAAAAATATAACTATCAATACAGATTTGAGAGCGAAGATAACTGTCAATGCAACTATTGATATAATTATTCCAACTATATTTAGTATCAGAGATATAATGATCATAGCGGGAGTCACCACTGCTAGACCAATTATTCAGATAACTCGAATTCCAATAACTAGAAAAAGAACTTTCTAGTTCACTCAGAAAAGAATGATCAGTGTCAATCTCAAAAACTTGATTTTCAATATCAAAATATATGGAATAACTGTCCCTATTACTATCCATAACTAAAAAAGTTTCATCAACGCTGAAATTCCGAATGTTCCCGACGCCAACTAAACAATCAACATTACTGTAACTAGAGCTGTCACTATTACTCCAACAATGGGTGTTTTTATCTGTATCGTTTAGAATCCGGTCTTCACTTATACTGGTATTTTCAAGAGGACTCAAACTATCCGTTGACTTACTTAACCTACACCTGTATTCTAATTCCAATTCCACATTGGATAAGATCGAATTGAACCATCGTTTTTCCATAGAACCTTCTTGCTGTATTTACATCCAAATGATAGATGAATAGTCATTCGATGAAAAATCATTGAAACGTTTCATTTCCTCTCAAAAAAGTATATAAAAAAGTATATAGATCCAATCCTACTGATTGGATTATTAACTAATAAGGAGCGGATAAAAAAAAAGGATTCTCTTTTGCTTTTTTTGTAAGAGC